TGGTGAATTAACAGAAACGGAAAGAGAGGGATTCGAACCCTCGGTAAACAAAAAGCCTACATAGCAGTTCCAATGCTACGCCTTGAACCACTCGGCCATCTCTCCTACATAATCTTATTATTGACCAGAAACCGAGTGAATAGCGAGTTATTCATATTATTTTATTGCAGTACAGGCACGACCAATCAACGGCTTCATAGAAATAAAAAATTCCTTTCAAATTTGATATTTATCAACAACAACTTCTCTTATCATCTACCCCATAGATCTATTACAAATTCATGAACCGTACCATGGATTTTTCTATTTCATTTCAATTGTATAATGTCCATCCCTTTTCCCTCTTGGATCATAACCAAATCCAAATTTCTCAAGTTTAAGTTATAAGAATCTATAGTAAAATAAAGTTCTTAGTTATTCAACTTAGATGAAATGAAGTAATAGCTCCGCTCATTTGTACGAAATTTATATGAAATTCAATCTGATTCAAAAGTCTCTTATCTCTCTTTGTCTGATAAAGGTAAAGGGGTACAATTTGAGCGGAAGGTACACATCTTTTTTTTAGAATTTTTCTGTTTTTATGTTATTTTGTACTGTACAATTCCCTTGTTTGTGGGAGCATTTTCCCCGAAGGAGTAATGAGAAGAATTATAGAATGGATTGCGAATTATGCCTAGATCTCGGATAAATGGAAATTTTATTGATAAGACCTCTTCAATTATAGCCAATATTTTATTACGAATAATTCCGACAACTTCAGGAGAAAAAAAGGCATTTACCTATTACAGAGATGGTGTGATTTGATTCTTTTTTCTTGTTTTTTTTTTAGCCCTCACCTCCGTCTTACGAGAAAAAGACGCGGTTCGGAATAGAAAGAACCAAATTATTGAAATAAAGCTACGCTTAGTGAAGGTAAAGTTTGGAGATAGAACAACTCCTTCTGTCGTGTATCCTCGATTGATCCAGCCTCAGATACTTTAATTGTCAATTTGAGTATTGAACGAAAGGTTACATCTATAGGTTCTGTATTGCGGGTCAATCCTACTCCACTAATACCAATAGGCGGCATAGGGGAAAAAGCACTACACTAGGAATCAACAACACGAAAACTTTGTTATAAATTACCCTTTTCCTTAGCGGTATCGGGACTAACAAGAATGGTTGGGACAACAAACATCCATCTCGTTTGTACTTTGGATACCCGTATAACCATCAAAGATCGTTGAAGTAACTAATTCCTGGAAATAGTAGGCGTTGAGGACAAAGAAATCGTTGGAGTTATCATTTCTATCTAGCACTAATACGATTGGTGTTAAGAAAAAAAAACCTCTTGCGGGAAGGCTGGCTAGAGATTTCTTGTAAAAATACCAGCTCCTGTCAGTTCATAATAAGAATAGGGAAATTAGGATTCCATAGCTTATTCCCCTTAGTACTATGCACGGAAGGGAGGAGCCGTATGAGATGCAAATCTCACGTACGGTTCTGGAACGGAGATTTTTTGAATAAAATGAACGACCGTAACGGATGTCGGCTCAATCCGAAGGAAATTATGCGGAAGCTTTACAGAATTATTATGAAGCTACGCGACCAGAAATTGATCCCTATGATCGAAGTTATATACTCTATAACATAGGCCTTATACACACAAGCAACGGAGAGCATACAAAGGCTTTGGAATATTATTTCCGGGCACTAGAACGAAACCCATTCTTACCACAAGCTTTTAATAATATGGCTGTGATCTGTCATTACGTGCGACTATCTCCACTATAGAAAGAAGGAAAAAAAAGACCAAATTGGCTAGTCAATACTAGAAAAAATAGGCTTTCTACATATGCATCGTCCAAAGCAACGATTTTTATCAGCTGTAGCAAGGAAAGAAACTTCATGATAACAAAAAAAATAGGAAGAAATAGGTACGGCCTACATACTAGACTCTATGGATAAAGGATCGAATTGATAAAGAAAGCACCGTAAAGATCAATTAGCGAGCTTTTGGGTCGATACAGTTAAGAACTGCTTACTTTTGTCATGATATGGGATAAAAAGTTAGGAATCAACTTATGTAATAGAGTCGATCCACTAAAGTATTGAGCAGCGGTGTAGCATCAGATCCCAAAGATAGTAAGTTCTTTTTTCTTATGGAAGAAAGTCTTTTTCAAAGATTCTATATAAATTTCATATATGAAACCGAGATAGTTACCTTTCAGAAAATTATAACGATATAGGGGATATCTATACTTCATTTTTCTGAAGGTGGGAGAAAAGCTAAGACTAATTATTGATCAAAAAAATTAGAATTTGAAACTTCTTATGTAATTAACTTCTTCTAGTTAACCCAAGAAAAATGAGATAGATTTATCATAAATCTAATTCTGTTAGCATAGGGTAAATTAAGATGAGACCACAAAAAGAATCGATTGCTGAGCCGTATGAGGTAGGAAACTCTCAAGTACGGTTCTAAGGGAAGGAATTGACCCACCTATTCCAACCGGGGGGA